AGACTATTAAATAAAAATGAAAATACTACTAATTAGAACCTAATTAAGATAGGATGACTAATGTATGCAGCCTAATGAGGAGTAATACTATAAAAAGAAAAAATAAAGAACTCTATTTCAGAACTATGAGACAGAATATTCTGTTTTCTTATTTACTCTTTCTTTATTTTTGGATTTTATTTCTATTTTTCTATTTAAAGTAGATCGATTTAGATAACGTATCTATAAGCAAAGTAATATACTTCAAACAAAGTAGGAATTCGCAAGATGGAGAAAATCATTGCAGTTATTATAGGGAAGTCTAGGGACTTAGAGCATATCCTATTTGAAGGAGGATGGAATTCAAATAGGGTAAGGGATCCTTCCTTCTATTGATTTGATAGAAATTCGTTTTTCTTTTCCTGTCTCTATGATTTTCGAAGAATGAGCCTGTGGTAATGCTTTTATCTCTATTCTATGGCGCAAGCGACCGTCCAGTCTATAAACAAGTACTAATGAGAAAATGAAAACTATACTAAAGGAAACATAGGATCTCTATCCTAAAATCTAAAAATAGGACATATTAGGGCTATACGGATTCGAACCGTAGACCTTCTCGGTAAAACAGATCAAACGGATTATTATCGAAATGATTCGAACTGTTTCAAAGACTCAACATGCATTTTTTTGCATTGGGCTCTTTCATCAACTGATGTAAAGATCAGTTAGTCCACCATAGTTTTTCTTTACGGAAAGATAATGAGATGGCTCCCTGTGCTCTGATTGATTATTTGTATTATGATCTATCTAGGAGCAATACCAAAGTGTTTCAAAGGAGGATTACCTTGACTTAGGTCTGCCTCCGGCCTAAATTAAATCAACCTAAGTGAAATGGAGTCTCTATCGTTCCGCTGCAAGAGTTGACTATGAGACTTCATACACCTTAAAGTTCATAGAACGAAAAGAAGTTTTTTGGAGGCCCTTATCCTCATTACGCCTAGCATTTAGTGGGCTGGATATTTACCTTATCAACTAGCAAATCAATAAGGGTTCTATTTGATTAGGCACCTGAATTGACACCTGAATCGGACTGAACCGACTGTTTGTCAGGCTACTGTTCTCCTATTCTCTCGAATCCATGAAGTAAGACATTGATTTTGCAATAAGATCAATTATGTTCATTGCATAATAAGCTCCCTTGAAAAGCATTGGCGCACGTGTAAGCGAGTTGCTCTACCGAACTGAGCTATAGCCCTTGTCAGAGATATCTTAACATATAGATAATTTCTTGTCAAGATGAATATTCTCTAATGCCAGAGGATATCCCTTTGATCTGCTTACTATATAACATAGTAATAACGGAGCAGTATTGCTTATAAAAAGGATTCGATCTATAATCGATCGAAGTAATGGGTCTTCCTTTGTGGTGATAAATTGCCTACTTAACTCAGTGGTTAGAGTATTGCTTTCATACGGCGGGAGTCATTGGTTCAAATCCAATAGTAGGTAGGTAGGTAGAAAAATTACTAGATAGCATTGGACTTACTTCGCTTCGCTATCTAATAACTTTTTCTACTCCTCTTCCCTTTTTCTTTGTATCAACTAAACCTTTGGATTGTCTTCAATTGGATGGGGGAATCCAATTGATAGCCTCGACTCGTATCCTAGCTCGTCTGAGAGCTAGCTTCGCTTCAACCAATTCTTTCGTACCCTCAGCTCTACTCAAGTTAGCTTCGGCTATTTCAAGTGCCTGTTGAGCTTCTTCCGGATCAATGTCACTACCCAGTTCCGCATCATTTCCTAAAATGATGATCTCATTATTAACTATTCTCGCAAAACCGCTCCACAGAACCGCCGTTAACCATTGGTCGTTGAGGAGGCGTATTCTCAAAGGACCCATATCTACAGCTGTGTTAATGGGGGCGTGGTTTGGTAATACGCCAATTTGGCCACTATTAGTAGATAAAATGATTTCTTTCACTTCACAATCCCAAATAATTCGCTTAGGAGTTAGTACATAAAGATTTAATTTCATTTCTTCAATTTGTTCTCCTCTTCTAAGTTTATAGCTTTCGTGCTAGCTTCATCGATGTTACCCACCAAATAAAAAGCCTGTTCGGGTAGGCCGTCTAATTCTCCGGAAAGGATTAGTTGAAATCCCCTAATTGTTTCTGCAAGACCAACATACTTTCCTGCAGAACCGGTAAAAACTTCTGCCACAAAGAACGGTTGTGATAAGAAACGTTCAATTTTTCGTGCTCTTGCTACAGTTAAACGATCCTCCTCCGATAATTCATCCAACCCAAGAATTGCGATAATGTCCTGAAGTTCTTTGTAACGTTGTAAAGTTTGCTTAACTCTTTGCGCAGTTTCATAATGTTCGTTGCCAACGATCCGAGGCTGTAACATAGTTGAGGTTGAATCTAAAGGATCTACTGCTGGATAAATACCCTTGGAAGCTAATCCTCTGGAAAGTACGGTAGTAGCATCCAAATGTGCAAATGTTGTGGCAGGAGCAGGGTCGGTCAAATCGTCCGCAGGTACATAAACCGCTTGGATCGAAGTTATAGATCCCTTTTTGGTAGAAGTAATTCTTTCTTGCAAAGAACCCATTTCTGTACTAAGAGTAGGTTGATAACCCACTGCGGAGGGCATTCTCCCTAATAAAGCGGATACCTCCGATCCTGCTTGAACAAAACGAAAGATATTATCGATGAATAGAAGCACGTCTTGCTTATTAACATCTCGGAAATATTCTGCCATAGTTAGGGCAGTTAAACCAACTCTCATACGAGCTCCCGGCGGTTCATTCATTTGGCCATAGACTAGAGCTACCTTTGATTCCTCAATATTTTTTTCATTAATTACTCCGGATTCCTTCATTTCCATATAAAGATCATTTCCTTCACGAGTCCGTTCCCCTACTCCGCCAAATACGGATACGCCTCCATGAGCTTTAGCAATGTTGTTGATTAATTCCATGATGAGTACTGTTTTCCCTACTCCAGCCCCCCCAAATAGTCCGATTTTTCCCCCACGTCGATAAGGAGCTAAAAGATCGACCACCTTAATACCTGTTTCAAAGATGGATAATTTCGTATCTAACTCGATAAAGGCAGGCGCAGATCTATGAATAGGGAATGTTGCACTAGTATCTACAGGACCCAAATTGTCAATAGGTTCCCCAAGAACGTTGAAAATTCGTCCGAGAGTAGCTCCACCGACTGGAACACTGAGAGGAGCTCCCGTGTCAATCACTTCCATTCCTCTCATCAACCCGTCTGTAGCACTCATAGCTACAGCTCTAACTCGATTATTTCCCAATAATTGTTGTACCTCACAAGTCACATTAATTTGCTTACCGGCAGTGTCTCTACTCTTGACTACCAAAGCGTTATAAATATAAGGTAACTTGCCTGGGGGAAAAGTGATATCCAGCACGGGCCCAATAATTTGATCGATACGCCCTGTGCTTTTTTCCTCAATTGTGGAAACCCCGGGACGAGAAGTAGTAGGATTGGTTCTCATAATTATCACATAATTTTCAAAAAAAAAGGAATTTGTCGAAATTTTGCTTTTTTTCTTGTTGAATAATGCCAAATCAAATCCAAAAAAAGAGCCAAAAATCCGAAAGTCAAAAGGAAATGAATTAGTTAATTCAATAAGAGAGAAAAGGGGACCAGGACTTGATTTCGTTGCCCAAGCGAATCCCATTCAATCATTTACTCATGGAATGAGTCCGTTGGAAAGTTCAATCAATCTTTTTTTCATATACATTTCGCCTTTTGTGGAGGATCTGTCCCTACTCTACTTTCCTATCTAGGACTTCGATATACAAAATATATACTACTGTGAAGCATAGATTGCTGTCAACAGAGAATTTTCTTAGTATTTAGGTATTTACATTCAAAATAAGAAAGGGGCCTATTAAGAACTTGTAAAATAAGGATTAGGGATTGATTTGGGTTGCGCTATATCTATCAAAGAGTATACAATAATGATGGATTTGGTGAATCAAATCCATGGTTTAATAATGAACCATGTTAACTTACCATAACAACAACTCAATTCCTATCGAATTCCTATAGTAGAATTCCTATAGGATAGAACATACACAGGGTGTACGCATTATATATGAATGAAACATATTCATTAACTTAAGCATGCCCTCCATTTTCTTTAATGAGTTGATATTAATTGAATATCCTTTTTGTTTTAAAAGATTTTTGCAAAGGTTTCATTTACGCCTAATCCATATCGAGTAGACCCTGTCGTTGTGAGAATTCTTAATTCATGAGTTGTAGGGAGGGACTTATGTCACCACAAACAGAAACTAAAGCAAGTGTTGGATTTAAAGCTGGTGTTAAGGATTATAAATTGACTTACTACACCCCGGAGTATGAAACCAAGGATACTGATATCTTGGCAGCATTCCGAGTAACTCCTCAGCCGGGGGTTCCGCCCGAAGAAGCAGGGGCTGCAGTAGCTGCCGAATCTTCTACTGGTACATGGACAACTGTTTGGACTGATGGACTTACCAGTCTTGATCGTTACAAAGGACGATGCTATCACATCGAGCCCGTTGTTGGGGAGGAAAATCAATATATCGCTTATGTAGCTTATCCATTAGACCTATTTGAAGAGGGTTCTGTTACTAACATGTTTACTTCCATTGTGGGTAACGTATTTGGTTTCAAAGCCCTACGCGCTCTACGTCTGGAGGATCTGCGAATTCCCACCACTTATTCAAAAACTTTCCTAGGTCCGCCTCATGGTATCCAAGTTGAAAGGGATAAGTTGAACAAGTACGGCCGTCCTTTTTTGGGATGTACTATTAAACCAAAATTGGGATTATCCGCAAAAAATTATGGTAGAGCGTGTTATGAGTGTCTACGCGGTGGACTTGATTTTACCAAAGATGATGAAAACGTAAACTCACAACCATTTATGCGCTGGAGGGACCGTTTTGTCTTTTGTGCCGAAGCTCTTTATAAAGCACAGGCCGAAACCGGTGAAATCAAGGGGCATTACTTGAATGCGACTGCAGGTACATGCGAAGAAATGATTAAGAGAGCTGTATTTGCGAGGGAATTAGGGGCTCCTATTGTAATGCATGACTACTTAACTGGGGGATTCACTGCAAATACTAGTTTGGCTCATTATTGCCGCGACAATGGCCTACTTCTTCACATTCACCGGGCAATGCATGCAGTTATTGATAGACAGAAAAATCATGGTATGCATTTTCGTGTATTAGCTAAAGCATTGCGTATGTCTGGGGGAGATCATATCCACGCCGGTACAGTAGTAGGTAAGTTAGAAGGGGAACGCGAAATGACTTTAGGTTTTGTTGATTTATTGCGCGATGATTTTATTGAAAAAGATCGTGCTCGCGGTATCTTTTTCACTCAGGACTGGGTATCCATGCCAGGTGTTATACCGGTGGCTTCAGGGGGTATTCATGTTTGGCATATGCCAGCTCTGACCGAAATCTTTGGAGATGATTCTGTATTACAATTTGGTGGAGGAACTTTAGGACATCCTTGGGGAAATGCACCTGGTGCAGCAGCTAATCGGGTGGCTTTAGAAGCTTGTGTACAAGCTCGTAATGAAGGACGCGATCTTGCTCGTGAAGGTAATGAAATTATCCGAGCAGCTTGCAAATGGAGTCCTGAACTAGCCGCAGCTTGTGAAGTATGGAAGGCGATCAAATTCGAGTTCGAGCCGGTAGATAAACTAGATAAGTAGATAAAACTAGATATAAAGAAGGTCTAAATAAAAAAGAAGCGAAATAGAAAGAGAAAAAATCAGTTACAAAATGCAGTAATTCTTCTTTATTCTTCTAATTGATTGCAATTAAACTCGGCTCAATCTTTTTTTTTTAAGATTGAGCCGAATAAAAATGGATCTTGATACGATCATGAGACTTGACAAATAGAGATTCCTCTATTCTATATATTTAGAATATATAAAGGTATAATACAATAAATAAATACTATATTTGTATTTATTTATTGTATTGGGAAAGAATCAATGAAAAAAGATTAGGAATCGAAATGCTACTATACGCGTCCGGAGGAGTATTCGGAATAATATTCTTCTATAATCCATTCTTGCGTCTTGCGCGGGGTCTTACTAATAGGACTTCGCTGCACGGGACGGGTCTTCATCGAAAAGCTAACTCCACCCGGCATTTTCATACCCTTTGGGTGGTATATCGCCTTAAAAAGTCTAAGGGGGTAGTATGAGATCTGTAGTAAGTAAGAGAATTTGCCCTTTGATTTTGATTGAGTATGCTATTTTTCCGCCTTTACCGCGCATTATTGTATGAGCTTCTAGAGAATAGAGGACCGCGTATGCAGGAAGGAAATTACAGCTTAATAAAAAAGTCTAAAAAAGCTTCAACTTTATGGCACTATCAATCAACTAAAAAGCCCTATGTATGAATCCTTACAACCGGTGGGATAGGATAAGAGCGAGTTTCGGTATACTGGGGCTGGGGGATATCCTTATTTCAAAACCTGACGCGCATCTTGCGTTTGTAGGGGTCCGAGAGTGGTTGAAGAAGTATTGCATGTGGAAGTAGGTAGACGAAACTTATTTAGGATTCGAAATGGGCGCATTCGACTAAAAGTCGTACTGAGACCTTTTTTAAAGGGTATTCTGAAAGAGGTATTTCATTTTCACAATCGCTTTCTTTTGAATCCAATTTCAAGTTCGATTAGAAGGATAGAAAGGCCGTGAGGACGGGAAAAGAAAAATCAAATCTTTTGAATTTTTAATTAGTTCTCTTTTTTTGCAATTTTCTTATTATCCATTCCATTCATTTTTTTTTATAGAATACTTTAGTATTCTATAAAAAATCTTTATTTTGCAAACTAAAAAATACAATAGTCAATATTCCTTATAATAGATATACTTAATTATATTATAAGAATCTTAAGATATTTTTCGAATAGATAGAAATAGTAAATTTGAATTGAGACACCTATTCTATGACGGATTTTAACTTACCTTCTATTTTCGTGCCTTTAGTAGGCTTAGTATTTCCGGCAATTGCAATGGCTTCTTTATTTCTTTATGTGCAGAAAAATAAGATTGTCTAGAACCGACGGGGGCGAATTTTCTCAATGTATTTCCACGCAGGATCATAATACAGATATTTTTTAGTGTAAGTAATATGGTAGGGTATGTGGTTCTTTCTACACACAAACGAAAAACGGCTATGGATGCGGATATAGGCTACGAGCATAAATGCATGCATATGCGGAGCCGGGTATAGCGAGTTTTATTTTAAGTGGATCAACGAATATTTTTTGAATAGAAAGTCAATGTATCTAACCAATTATTTCACAGGAGTACTCGTTGCTGAAGGCGATTTCAGAATCAAAAAAAGTAAAGTCAAAATCATTTAGCTTATTCTCTCAATTTCAATCGACCGCTGCTGGATTTAGTATATCTAATATGAATTGGCGATCAGAACACATATGGATAGAACTTCTAAAAGGTTCTCGAAAAAGAGGTAATTTTTTCTGGGCCTGTATTCTTTTTCTAGGTTCACTAGGATTCTTATCGGTTGGGGCTTCCAGTTATCTTGGTAAGAATATGATATCTGTACTTCCATCTCAACAAATTCTTTTTTTTCCACAGGGGGTCGTGATGTCTTTCTACGGAATCGCGGGCCTATTCATTAGCTCCTACTTGTGGTGCACTATTTTGTGGAATGTAGGCAGTGGTTATGACCGATTCGATAGAAAAGAGGGAATAGTGTGCATTTTTCGTTGGGGATTCCCTGGAATAAAACGTCGCGTCTTCCTTCGATTCCTTATGCGGGATATCCAATCAATTAGAATTCAGGTTAAAGAGGGTCTTTATCCTCGTCGTATCCTTTATATGGAAATCCGGGGCCAGGGGGTCATTCCCTTGACTCGTACTGATGAGAAGTTTTTTACTCCACGAGAAATAGAACAAAAAGCTGCCGAATTGGCCTATTTCTTGCGTGTACCAATTGAAGTATTTTGAGTACCGATTGCATTTTTTTGAAATGAATTGAATGAGGACGAATTGGAAGAAGATTTTCTCAACACGGGGAGGAGGTCCCTTCGAAATTGGATTCGTTATTGTAAGGGAATTTTCGAGTATTTATCTAAAGGAAGGAACAAACGAGGATAAGAGAAAATTGCTTCTAATTTGTTTTGTCCAAGTGATGGCATAATATTCTTCCATTTTCATCCGAAAGCGCTTTTTTTTATTCTATTTCTCTATTCCACTCCATCTAGATCTAAGAAAGAACCCAATGCAATGAAATTCCACTAGTATACAAAAAAGAGAAATATATACAAGGTCTCAAACCTTGTTATAGAATTTTTGCTTCAAAGAAAAAGAAATATCATATAGAGTCAGCGAATGAAATAGAGTCAGCGAATGGAGCGGATTCATTAACAACTCAATTTACAGATCAAAAATGAAAAAAAAGAAAGCATTGCCTTCTTTCCTATATCTTGTATTTATCGTACTTTTGCCCTGGGGGGTCTCTTTCTCTTTTAACAAATGTCTGGAACTTTGGATTAAGAATTGGTGGAATACCAGGCAATCCGAAACTCTCTTAACTGATATTCAAGAGAAAAAGGTTCTAGAAAGATTCATAGAATTAGAAGAACTTTTTCTCTTGGACGAAATGATAAAAGAGAAACCGAAGACACATGTACAAAAACCTCCTATAGGAATACACAAGGAAATAATACAATTGGCCAAAATAGATAATGAGGATCATCTCCATATCATTTTGCATTTCTCGACAAATATAATCTGTTTGGCTATTCTAAGTGGTTCTTTTTTTCTGGGTAAAGAGGAACTTGTCATTTTGAATTCTTGGGTTCAGGAATTCTTCTATAACTTAAATGACTCAATAAAAGCTTTTAGTATTCTTTTAGTTACTGATTTTTTTGTTGGATTTCACTCCACCCGCGGTTGGGAACTACTAATTCGTTGGGTCTACAATGATCTTGGATGGGCTCCTAACGAGCTAATTTTCACTATTTTTGTTTGTAGTTTTCCAGTGATTCTAGATACATGTTTGAAATTTTGGGTCTTTTTTTATTTAAACCGTCTATCTCCTTCGCTTGTAGTCATTTATCATTCAATTAGTGAAGCATAAACTCATTTGATCTCCTGATATTAATCAAATTAGCATCTTTCTTCTTTTAGAAAGAAAGCCCTTTTCCTTTTTAGCAAAATTCTTTCTATTTCTACCTGCTCAAGGTATTCATCATTCCAGTACAACTGTTGCAGTAGAATGACAACAGACTCGTGTATAGGGAACTAGATTAGCTTAGCTACCTATCTAATTTATTGTAGAAATTCTGGGATCTGCGATTGGACATGGAAAATAGAAATACTTTTTCTTGGGTAAAGGAACAGATGATTCGATCTATTTCTGTATCGATCATGATATATGTAATAACTCGGACATCTATTTCAAATGCATATCCCATTTTTGCGCAGCAGGGTTATGAAAACCCACGAGAAGCAACCGGACGAATTGTATGTGCCAATTGCCATTTAGCTAATAAGCCCGTGGATATTGAAGTTCCCCAAGCTGTGCTTCCCGATACTGTATTTGAAGCAGTTCTTCGAATTCCTTATGATATGCAACTGAAACAAGTTCTTGCTAATGGGAAAAAGGGAGGGTTAAATGTGGGTGCTGTTCTTATTTTGCCCGAGGGATTCGAATTAGCGCCGCCCGACCGTATTTCTCCTGAGTTGAAAGAAAAGATAGGAAATCTCTCTTTTCAGAGTTATCGTCCCGATAAAAAAAATATTCTTGTGATAGGCCCTGTTCCCGGTCAGAAATATAGTGAAATCGTCTTTCCCATTCTTTCCCCCGATCCTGCTACGAAGAAAGACGTTCATTTCTTAAAATATCCCATATATGTAGGGGGAAACCGAGGAAGGGGACAGATCTATCCTGATGGTAGTAAGAGTAACAATACGGTCTATAATGCTACGTCAACAGGTATAG